AATGAAGTGCCTGAAAAAAGGATTATTTTGATAGAATAAATTATGTATTTTTAATACCTTCATTAAATTCATAAATAAATTATATCTTTTTTTAATATACAGAACTATACATTTATTTTATTCATATAAAGTTTACTCCCAACTTTATAATTTTAATTACATTTAACAGAATTAAACTATTTCTTAAAATATCAAAAATTTTTGTACATCATATACTAAAATGTAATTAAAAAAGATAAGCTAATAAAGCTATTAGGTTCATACCCTACTTATAAAGGTCCGACCCCTTTTCTTTTTAATTTTTAATAATTTTTTTTTCTTTATCATATTAATATTAGGAACATTTATTGCTATTTGTTCAAATTCTTGATTTGGTGTTTGAATAGGATTAGAAATTAATCTTTTATCATTTATCCCATTACTTAATAATGTAAAAAATTCATTATCAACAGAGTCTTCTTTAAAATATTTTTTAGTACAAGTTTTAGCTTCTAGAATTTTATTATTTAGTATTATTTTAATATCATTATTTGAAAATCTTTCATTTTTAAATATTAATTTTATATTAAATTTAATTTTAAATTCAAGAATTTTAATAAAAATAGGAGCTGCTCCATTCCACTTTTGATTCCCAGAAATAATAGAAGGATTGTCTTGAAATATAAGATTAACTTTAATAACATGACAAAAAATTGCTCCAATTTTATTGATTTCATATTGTTTTAATAGAAATTATCTTTTATTAATTATAGTTTTATCTATTTTTATTGGTTCATTAGGAGGGTTAAATCAAACAAGTCTTCGTAAAATTATGGCTTATTCTTCAATTAATCATATTGGTTGAATATTAGCGAGTCTAATAATCTCAAATACTTATTGATTTATTTACTTTTTAATTTATTCTATAATTGTAGCTTCAATAACTTATTTTTTTAATATTTATAATATCTTTTATATCAATCAAAATTTTAATTTAAACTTTTTAAATCCTATTATTAAATTTTTAATTTATTGTAATTTTTTATCTTTAGGAGGGTTGCCCCCTTTTTTAGGATTTTTACCTAAATGAATAATTATTCAAAATTTTTCTTATAATTATTCTATATTAGTGTTAATAGTTATATTAACACTAATTACATTATTTTTTTATATCCGTATTACTTATTCAGCATTTATAATTAATTACACAAATCAAAAAATAATTTTTTATTCTAATAATAAAATACCTTTTTTATGTTTAATTATAAATTTTTTATCAATCTTTGGTTTATGCTTATTAATATTTATTTTTACTTTATTTTAAGTCTTAGAAATTTATTCACCTTTAAATTTGCAATTTAATATCATTATTGAATATAAGACTAAGATTTTAAGTTAAAAAAACTAATAGCCTTCAAAGCTATAATTAAAAATATTTTTTAAATCTTATTGGTAAAAGAGAATTATTCTCATAAATAAATTTACAGTTTATCACCTATTATCAGCCATTTTACCAAAACGCGACAATGATTATTCTCAACTAACCATAAAGATATTGGAGTTTTATATTTTATTTTTGGAATTTGATCAGGACTAGTAGGAACAAGATTAAGTTTATTAATTCGAGCTGAATTAGGTCAACCAGGTTCATTAATTGGAGATGACCAAATTTATAATGTAATTGTAACAGCTCATGCTTTCATTATAATTTTTTTTATAGTAATACCCATTATAATTGGAGGATTTGGAAATTGATTAATTCCTCTAATATTAGCAGCTCCTGATATAGCTTTCCCTCGAATAAATAATATAAGTTTTTGATTTTTACCTCCTTCTTTAACATTACTTCTAGCTTCTAGTATAGTTGAAAGAGGAGCAGGAACCGGTTGAACAGTTTATCCCCCATTAGCCTCAGGTATTGCCCATGCAGGTGCCTCAGTTGATCTTGCTATTTTTAGATTACATTTAGCTGGAATCTCTTCAATTTTAGGGGCCGTTAATTTTATTACTACAGTAATTAATATACGATTAAATTATATAACTTTAGATCGAATACCTCTATTTTGTTGAGCTGTAGTAATTACTGCATTATTGCTATTACTTTCTCTACCTGTCTTAGCAGGAGCTATTACTATATTATTAACAGATCGAAATCTAAATACATCCTTTTTTGATCCAGCCGGAGGAGGAGATCCTATTCTATATCAACATTTATTTTGATTTTTTGGTCATCCAGAAGTATATATTTTAATTTTACCCGGATTTGGAATAATTAGTCATATTATTGCTCAAGAAAGTGGTAAAAAGGAAACTTTTGGTTCCTTAGGTATAATTTACGCTATATTAGCTATTGGATTACTTGGATTTGTAGTTTGAGCTCATCATATATTTACTGTCGGAATAGATGTAGACACACGAGCTTATTTTACATCTGCTACTATAATTATTGCTGTACCAACAGGAATTAAAGTTTTTAGTTGATTAGCTACTCTACATGGCTCTCAATTTTCTTATAGCCCTTCTTTATTATGAAGATTAGGATTTGTATTTTTATTTACTGTAGGAGGATTAACAGGTGTAATTTTAGCTAATTCATCAATTGATATTATTCTACATGATACATATTATGTTGTAGCTCATTTCCATTATGTTTTATCTATAGGAGCCGTATTTGCTATTATAGGAGGTTTTATCCACTGATACCCTTTATTTACTGGATTAACAATAAATAATTTATGATTAAAAATTCAATTTATAATTATATTTATTGGAGTAAATTTAACTTTTTTCCCCCAACATTTTTTAGGATTAAGAGGTATACCTCGTCGATATTCTGACTACCCTGATGCATATACTTCATGAAATATTGTATCTTCTATTGGTTCAATTATCTCTTTTATTGGTATTTTATTTTTTTTCTTTATTATATGAGAAAGTTTTGCTACTAACCGTAATGTTTTATTTTCTACACAAATATCAACTTCTATTGAATGATTACAAAATTATCCTCCTGCTGAACATAGATACTCAGAATTACCTATTTTAACAATTTTCTAATATGGCAGATTAGTGCAATAACTTTAAGCGTTATATATAAAGAATATTCTTTTATTAGAATAATGGCAACATGATCTAAATTTTCTTTGCAAAATAGAGCTTCTCCTTTAATAGAACAATTAACATTTTTTCATGATCATACTTTATTAATTTTAACTATAATTACTATTTTAGTAGGGTATTTAATAATAACTTTATTTTTTAATAAATTTACTAATCGATTTTTATTAGAAGGACAAACTATTGAAATTATTTGAACAATTCTACCAGCTATTACTTTAATTTTTATTGCTTTACCTTCATTACGATTATTATACTTATTAGATGAAATTGATAATCCTTCTATTACTTTAAAAACAATTGGCCATCAATGATATTGAAGTTATGAATATTCTGACTTTTTAAATATTGAATTTGATGCATATATAATTCCTTCTAATGAATTAAATTTAAATAATTTTCGATTATTGGATGTTGATAATCGAACTATTTTGCCTATAAATACTCAAATTCGAATTATAGTAACAGCAGCCGATGTACTACATTCATGAACAGTACCAGCTTTAGGGGTAAAAGTTGATGCAACTCCTGGACGTTTAAATCAAACTAATTTTTTTATTACTCGCCCTGGATTATTTTTTGGTCAATGTTCAGAAATTTGTGGAGCTAATCATAGTTTTATACCTATTGTAATTGAAAGAATTCCAATATCTAATTTTATTAATTGAATTAAATTAAATAAATCATCATTAGATGACTGAAAGCAAGTAATGGTCTCTTAAACCATATAATAGTAAATTAGCAATTACTTCTAATGAAAGAGTTAGTTAAATATAATATAAATATGTCATATTTAAGTTATTAGTATAATCTAGTACTCTTTGATTCCACAAATAAGACCTTTAAGTTGATGATTATTATTTATTTACTTCATTCTTATTTTATTCATATTTAATATAATAAATTATTATATTATTATATATAATTCTCCTTTTTCTATAACTAAAAAATTTTTTCTTAAAACATTAAATTGAAAATGATAACAAATTTATTTTCTATATTTGATCCTTCAACAAATATTATAAATTTTTCACTAAATTGAATAAGCTCACTTATTGGATTAATTTTAATTCCATATATATATTGAATTATTCCAAATCGATTTTCATTTTTATGAATAAAAATTTTATTAACATTACACAAAGAATTTAAAACTTTATTAGGAACAAATAGATATAATGGAAGAACATTTATTTTTATTTCTTTATTTTCATTTATTGTATTTAATAATTTTATAGGATTATTTCCTTATATTTTTACAAGAACTAGACATATAACTATAACTTTAACTTTAGCTTTACCTTTATGATTAAGTTTTATATTATATGGATGAATTAATCATACAAATCATATATTTGCACATTTAGTACCTCAAGGAACTCCAAGTATTCTTATACCTTTTATAGTTTGTATTGAAACAATCAGAAATTTTATTCGTCCTGGAACCTTAAGTTTTCGATTAGCTGCTAATATAATTGCAGGTCATTTACTTTTAACTTTATTAGGAAGAACTGGCCCTTCATTAAATCTAATTATAATTAATATTTTATTAATTACACAAATTGCTTTATTAACTTTAGAATCTGCTGTTGCTATTATTCAATCGTATGTATTTGCTGTACTAAGTACTCTTTATTCTAGTGAAGTAAATTAATGTCAACACATTCTAATCACCCTTATCATTTAGTAGATTATAGCCCTTGACCTTTAACAGGAGCTTTAGGAGCTCTTGCTACAACTACCGGTATAATTAAATGATTCCACCAATTTGATAATTCACTTTTATTATTAGGAAATTTAATTTTATTAATAACAATATTTCAATGATGACGGGATGTTACTCGTGAAGGAACTTTTCAAGGATTACATACTTTTAATGTTACAAAAGGATTACGATGAGGAATAATTTTATTTATTGTATCAGAAGTATTTTTTTTTGTAAGATTTTTTTGAGCCTTTTTCCATAGAAGTCTAGCTCCTTCAATTGAAATCGGTATAAAATGACCTCCAATAGGAATTTTTACTTTTAATCCTTTAGAAATTCCTTTATTAAATACAGTAATTTTATTATCCTCAGGAATCACAATTACCTGAGCACACCATAGTTTAATAAATAATAATTATACTCAAACAACTCAAGGATTAATATTTACTGTTATTTTAGGGGTTTATTTTTCTATTTTACAAGGATTTGAATATATAGAATCACCTTTTACAATTGCAGATTCTATTTATGGATCAACTTTTTTTATAGCTACCGGATTCCATGGATTACATGTATTAATTGGAACAACATTTTTATTAACTTGTTTAATTCGACATATTAATTTTCATTTTTCAATAAATCATCATTTTGGATTTGAAGCAGCTGCTTGATATTGACATTTCGTAGATGTAGTATGATTATTTTTATATATTTCAATTTACTGATGAGGTAGATAATTTATATAGTATATAAGTATATTTGACTTCCAATCAAAAGGACTAAATAATTTTAGTATAAATATTGATATTAATATTATCTATTTCAATAATAATTATATTTATTGCAATAATTACAATAATTATTGCATCAATTTTAAGAAAAAAATCTTTTTATGATCGAGAAAAAAATTCTCCGTTTGAATGTGGATTTGACCCTAAATCATCAGCTCGAATACCTTTTTCCTTACATTTTTTTTTAATTGCTATTATTTTTTTAATTTTTGATGTAGAAATTGCTTTATTACTTCCATCTATTTTAACTTTAAATATCTCTAATATCAATATATGAATCTTTACATTAAGATTTTTTATTTCTATTTTATTACTAGGCTTATATTATGAATGAAAAGAAGGTGCTTTAAATTGAACATATTAAGGATAATAGTTAAATTAACATTTGATTTGCATTCAAAAAATATTGATTAAATCAATTTATCTTAAGTAAGAAGCGATTAATTGCTTTTAGTTTCGACCTAAATTTAGATATAATTAAATATCCTTACTTTTAATTGAAACCAAATAGAGGTATATCACTGTTAATGATATTATTGAATTAATATTCCAATTAAAGAGATAAGATGATCAAGAAAAAGCTGCTAACTTTTATCTTTAGTGGTTAAATTCCATTAATATCTCTATTTATATAGTTTAAATAAAACATTACATTTTCACTGTAAAATTAAAATATTTTATTTTTATAAATATTTAAAGATTTAATAATCATAATAACAGCTTCAATGTTATGCTTTAAATTTAAGCTATTTAAATATATTAAAATTAATATAATAAAAATTATAATTACAAATAATAATAAATGAAACTTAAAATCATTATTTTGAATAAATTGTTGAATTAATCTATAATCTTTTAATTTTTTATAAATCAATTGTCCTCCAAAATATTCATTTCATCCTTGATCAATAGATTTAATAATTTTATAACCTTGATTTAAAAAAAAATAATTTAATCCTACTGTACTTAAAAAAGGCATAAATCATATTCTACCTAAAAAATTAATTAAATTATAATTTTCTTTTACAAATAAATTTCAACTAATTTTATATTGATAAATTTCATATCCTAAATAACCACCAATTAAACTTACAATTAAAGCTATTATTTTTATTATTATAGGTAAACAAATTATATAAGGAATATTAATAATTAATCAACTTAATATTCTACCTCCTATAATAGCTAAAAATAATAATCCTAATATTCCTTTTAATATAATAATATAATTATCATTAATAGAATTTAAACTATTAAAATTTATTAAACCACTTATAGAATAATAAATTAATCGAAAAGAATATATTACTGTAAGACCTGTTGATAAAAAATATAAGAAATAAATTAAAATATTTAAATAATTTATTGATAATAATTCTAAAATTAAATCTTTTGAATAAAACCCAGCCAAAAAAGGAGTCCCACATAAAGCTAAATTAGCAACATTTATACAAGAAGTAGTTAAAGGCAATCTTATTACTCTTCTACCCATAATACGAATATCTTGATTATTTTTTATATTATGAATAATTGAACCAGCACACATAAATAATAATGCTTTAAATAAAGCATGGGTTAATAAATGAAAAAAAGCCATTTTTGGATAACCTATTGATAAAATTCTTATTATTAATCCTAATTGTCTTAATGTTGATAAAGCAATAATTTTTTTCAAATCATACTCAAAATTTGCTCCTAATCCAGCTATAAATATTGTTAATACAGAAATTAATAATAATAATTTTCTTAAAAATGTATTAATAAATAAATTATTAAAACGAATTAATAAATAAACCCCAGCTGTTACCAAAGTTGATGAATGTACTAATGCTGATACTGGAGTAGGAGCTGCTATTGCAGCTGGTAATCATGAAGAAAAAGGAATTTGAGCTCTTTTAGTTATAGCAGCTAAAACTACTATATAAGAAATAAATTTTATTTCAAAATGAAAATTTATTCAATCTAAATAAAAAATATAATTTCATCTACCATAATTTAATATTCAAGCAATAGCTATTAATAAAGCTACATCTCCAATACGATTTGATAAAGCTGTTAATATACCAGCATTATAAGATTTAACATTTTGATAATAAATAACTAAGCAATAAGAAACTAATCCTAAACCATCTCATCCTAATAAAATTCTAATTAAATTTGGAGAAATAATTAAAAATATTATAGATAAAACGAATATTAAAACTAAAATAATAAATCGATTTAAATTAATATCTCCATATATATAATCATCTCTATAATAAATAACTATTGAAGAAATAAATAATACAAATCTTATAAACAATAAAGATATTCAATCAAATAATAAAGTTATTACTAAAGAAGAACTATTTATATTTAATAATTCTCATTCAATAAAAATAATTAAATCATTAACTAATATATATATTCTATTAAAAAAAATTAACAAAGATAAAATTAATAATAAATAAAAAAAAATTAAACAAATTGATAAAATTATTTAAAATGAATTAATCATATCTTTGACTCCACAAATCAAAATTTTATATAAACTATTTAAATACAATCATAAAAAAACCACTTCACTCTTTAAAATTAAATAATTTAAAGGTAATCAATGTAATATTAACAAAATATATTCACGTAAATTACCATTTATACTTCTATATAATCCTGAATATATATCTCCATGTTGTGTATAAGAATATAAAAATAAACTATAAGCTGCTCTAAAAAAAGATAATAAACTTAAAAAAATTATTGATATTCAAGATCATCCAATAATTCTATTTAATAAACTAATTTCTCCTAATAAATTTAAAGTAGGAGGAGCTGCTATATTAGCTGATCTTAATAAAAATCATCATATACATAATCTAGGTATAAAATTTATTATACCTTTATTAATAAATAATCTACGACTCCCTGAACGTTCATAAGATATATTAGCCAAACAAAATAAACCAGATGAACATAAACCATGAGCAATTATTAAAGTATAAGAACCAGTAAATCCTCAATAAGTCAAACTTATAATTCCAGCAATCACTAAACTTATATGAGATACAGATGAATAGGCAATTAATGATTTTATATCAATCTGACGTAAACAAATTAAACTTACCAAAAATCCCCCAACCAATGAAATTCTAATTCAAATAAAATTAAATTTTAACCCTATATTAATTAAAATATTTATCACACGAACTAACCCATACCCCCCTAATTTTAACATAATACCAGCTAAAATTATTGAACCTGAAATAGGAGCCTCAACATGAGCTTTAGGTAATCACAAATGAACAAAAAATATAGGTATTTTAACTAAAAAAGCTATTAATATTCTAATATAAAATAAATAATTTAAGTTTAAAGTATTTAAATAATAATACATTAAACTATTATTAATATCATATAAATAAAAAATTCTAACTAATATAGGTAATGAAGCTAATAAAGTATAAAAAAGTAAATAAATTCCTGCCTGTAAACGTTCAGGTTGATATCCTCAACCAATAATTAAAAATAATGTAGGGATTAATCTAGCTTCAAAAAATAAATAAAAATAAAATAAATTTAATGAACAAAAACTTATAAATAATAATAATAATAATAATAAAATATTTAAAGAAAAAAAAATTCTTGAATAATTTGAACTATAAATACTTTGTCTAGCTATTTTTATTAAATAACAAATTCAAATACTTAAAAAAATTAATCCATAAGAAATTAAATCTATTCCTATAAAATAACTTAAATTATTATATAAATAATTATTATTTAAAAATATTATAAATAAAAATCTTATTATTATTAAACAAATTTGTACCATTCAAAAATTTTTTTTAATAAAAATTATTGGAATTAAAAATAAAATTAATATAATAAATTTTAACATTGAAGAATATTAAAAGATTGAAAATAATCATTTCCATGGGTACGAATTAAACTAACTAACACTGATAAGCCTAAAACTCCTTCACATACAGAAAAAATTAAGAAATATATAATAAAATAAAATTCATAACTATAAAATATTAAATAAAAATATAACAAATAAAATAAACTTAAAACAATAAATTCTAAAATTAATAAAGTAGATAATATATGTTTACAAATCAATCTAAAAACTAAAATTCCGGAACTAAATATAAATAAAGGTAAGAAAATATTTAATAATTTAAACATTTGTTTTAATAGTTTAATAAAAAACATTGGTTTTGTATACCAAAATTAAGTAAATAACTTTTAAAACTTCAGAAGAAAAGAACGACCTTTATCAATAATCTCCAAAATTATTATTTTAATATTAAACTATCTTCTGTATTAACCAAATTATTTTTACTTTAAGATTTATTTCATCAATTAATTTTATAAAAACTAATCATCCTTTAGCTATAGGATTAAATCTAATAATTCAAACAATTTTAATTTCAATTTTATGTGGATATATATATATAACATATTGATTTAACTATATTATATTTTTAATTATAATTGGAGGAATATTAATTTTATTTATTTATGTAACTAGATTAGCCTCAAATGAATTATTTAATATTTCAATTAAAGATTTAAGATTATTATTAATATTTATAATAATTATTATTTTAATAATAATAAATATTGATAATTTTATTAATTTAAAAAATTCTTCAGAAACTAATTTTTTAATAAATTTTTTAAATAAAGAAAATAATTATAATTTAATTAAATTATATAATAATTATACAATAAATATAACTTTATGAATAATTATCTACTTATTAATTACTCTTATTATTGTAGTTAAAATTACAAACATTAATTATGGATCTTTACGCAAATTAAATTAATGAATAAACCTATACGTATTAACCATCCATTATTTAATATCATAAATAATGCATTAGTAGATTTACCAGCTCCTAGAAATATTTCAGCTTGATGAAATTTTGGATCTTTACTAGGACTTTGCCTAATTATTCAAATTGCTACAGGATTATTTTTAGCTATACATTATTGTGCTAATATTGATCTAGCATTTAATAGTGTAACTCACATTTGTCGAGATGTAAATTATGGTTGATTACTTCGTACATTACATGCTAATGGAGCTTCGTTTTTTTTTATTTGTATTTATCTACATATTGGTCGAGGACTATATTATAGATCTTATTTATTTATACCTACATGAATAATTGGAGTTATCATTTTATTTTTAGTAATAGGAACTGCTTTTATAGGATATGTTTTACCTTGAGGTCAAATATCATTCTGAGGAGCAACAGTTATTACAAATTTATTATCAGCTATCCCATATTTAGGAACTACCATAGTACAATGACTTTGAGGAGGATTTTCTGTTGATAATGCTACATTAACACGATTTTTTACATTCCACTTTTTATTACCTTTTATTATTCTTGCTGCTACAATTATCCATCTTTTATTCCTTCATCAAACAGGATCTAATAATCCATTAGGATTAAATTCAAATTCAGATAAAATTCCTTTTCATCCTTATTTCTCTTTTAAAGATATAATTGGATTTATCACAATAACTATATTATTATTATATATTACATTAAGAAACCCTTATTTATTAGGAGATCCTGATAATTTCATTCCCGCCAATCCTTTAGTAACACCTGTTCATATTCAACCTGAATGATATTTTTTATTTGCTTATGCAATTTTACGTTCAATCCCTAATAAACTAGGTGGAGTAATTGCTTTAGTAATATCAATTGCAATTTTAATAATTATACCATTTTATTATTTAAGAAATTTTCGAGGTATTCAATTTTATCCTATTAATAAAATCTTATTTTGACTAATAGTAACAATTGTAATTTTATTAACATGAATTGGAGCTCGACCTGTTGAAGACCCCTATATTTTATTAGGTCAAATTTTAACTATTACATACTTTTTATATTTTATTATTAATCCTATAATTCATAAAAATTGAGATAATTTAATTTATTAATTAATGAGCTTGAATTAAGCATATGCTTTGAAAGCATAAGATAATAGTATAATCTATTATTAATTTTACTAAAATAATTTAATTAAATTAATAAATTAAATAATATAATTTTTAATCCTATAAAAAATATTAAATAATTTAAAGATAAAGGTAAATAACATTTTCAAGCTAAATATATTAATTTATCATAACGATAACGAGGTAAAGTCCCCCGTACTCAAATAAAAATAAATCTAATTAAAACTAATTTAAAATAAAAATATATACTAAATAAATCAGAACCTAAAAATATTACTCTAAATAACATTCTTATAAATAAAATACTAGCATATTCAGCTAAAAAAATTAAAGCAAACCCCCCACTTCTATATTCTACATTAAATCCTGAAACTAACTCTGACTCCCCTTCAGCAAAATCAAAAGGAGTTCGATTAGTCTCAGCTAATGAAGAAGATAATCAAGTTAATATTAAAGGAAAAGTCAAATATATAAATCATAAATTAAATTGATAATAATAAAAATCAATTAAATTAAAACTACCAATTATAATAATAAAAGATAATAATAATAAAGCTATTCTTACTTCATAAGAGATAGTTTGAGCAACTGCTCGTAATCCTCCTAATAAAGCATAATTAGAATTAGATGATCAACCTGCAACTAAAATAGTATACACTCCTATACTAGTACAACATAAAAAAAATAATAACCCTAAATTAAAATTAATTAAATTAGTTATATAAGGATAAATTATTCAAACTAATAAAGATAAAAATAATCTAACAACAGGAGCAATATAATATCTTAAATAATTTGAAGTAATAGGATATGTTTGTTCCTTAGTAAATAATTTAATGGCATCACAAAAAGGCTGAGGAATCCCACAAAATCCAACCTTATTAGGACCTTTACGAATTTGAATATAACCTAAAACTTTACGTTCTAATAATGTTAAAAAAGCAACACCTACTAACAAACAAATAATTAATAATAAAGAACTAATAAAATTTAATAAAATATCATATAAATACAAGTATTACTTGTAAATCAATTACATAATTGAATTCTAAATTCAATACACTATTCTGCCAAAGTAATTTAATATTAATAATATTCAATAAATAAAAAAATATTTTAAATATTTGGTCCTTTCGTACTAAAATATTATATTTAATTAAGGATAGAAACCAACCTGGCTTACACCGGTTTGAACTCAAATCATGTAAAGATTCAAAAGTCGAACAGACTTAAACTTTAAACTACTACATTTAAAAATAACCTTTAATTCAACATCGAGGTCGCAATCTTTTTTATCGATATGAACTCTCTAAAAAAATTACGCTGTTATCCCTAAGGTAACTTAATCTTATAATCTTTAATAAAGGATCAATTATTCATATATCAATGTAAAAATAAAAAAAAGTTAAATTAATTTTCTTATCACCCCAATAAAATATTATAATTTTTATACAAATAATTAAAATCTAAAATTCATTTAAAAATTTAATATAAAGATCTATAGGGTCTTCTCGTCCTTTAAAAAAATTTTAGCTTTTTAACTAAAAAATTAAATTTTTAATTTATTAAAATGAGACAGTTAATACTTCATTCAACCATTCATTCTAGCCTTCAATTAAAAGACAAATGATTATGCTACCTTTGCACAGTCAAAATACCGCGGCCCTTTAATATAAATCAGTGGGCAGGTTAGCCTTTAAATTATAATGTAAAAGACATGTTTTTGTTAAACAGGTGAGTATTTATTTGCTGAATTCCTTAATTTAATCTAAATAAAATTTTTATTTTTAAATAAATTAATACTAATTTTATCATTATTACTTAAATACATTATTAAATTAAATATTTTAATAAAAAAATTAAAATTAAATAAATTTTTTATTTAATAAATTAATTATAACACTTTATTTATAAATGAAAATTTTTATTCCTATTATATTTAATTAATTTATAATTTTATAAATAAATTAATTAAGCTTATCCCTAATTAATTTTAATATTTTAAAAAATTAATTTTTAAAAAAATTAATTTTATTAAAATATTATAAATTAAATTTAATTCTTAAAAAACTAGATATATTTAAAAACGATTAACATTTCATTACTAAATTAATATTTAAAATAATTATAAAACATTAAATTTAATATTAATTTAACTCTTTTAAATTCGAGAATATTAAAATAAATAATATTTAATTAATAAACCCTGATACAAAAGGTACAATAAATTAAATTTACTTTAATAATAAAAAATATATTCTTTTACAATACTTTAAACTATTATAAAAATTATTTTTTCTATATACTATAATAAAAATTTAAATTATTAAAATTATTTTTATTAAAATTAAAAATTAACTAATTAAAAATAATAAAAATTTATTATCAAATTAAATTGAATTGCACAATAACTTTTCAATGTAAACGAAATGCTTTACTAATCAAGCTCTAATTTGTTCTTTCTAGATACACTTTCCAGTACATCTACTATGTTACGACTTATCTTTTTTTAATAAAAAGAGCGACGGGCGATATGTACATATTTTAGAGCTATAATCAATTTATTAATTTTAATAAATTTACTATTAAATCCACTTTTAATTTAATATTTCAATTAAATATTCATATAAATAAATTTATTGTAACCCATTTTTACTAATTTATAAACTGCACCTTGATCTGAAATTAAATTTAATATAATTTATTGAATATTAATTTTCTTTTAAAATATTCTGATAACGACGATATACAAATTTTTATTAAAAATAGTAAAATTTATCGTGGATTATCGATTAAAAAACAGGTTCCTCTAAATAGACTAAAATACCGCCAAATTTTTTAAGTTTAAAGATTATAACTATTACTACCTTAGTATAATTAATTTATAATTTTAATAATAGGGTATCTAATCCTAGTTTATAATAAAATTTTTATAACTTCAATTTAATTTAAATAAATACTTTATTTTAATTTTAAAATTTTACCTTTTAAATAAAAAATTAATTTATTAATATATCAATTTAATTATTTACTAATATAATTTATTTATATAATTTGTATAACCGCAGATGCTGGCACAAATTTATCTTATATTAAAATTATTAACTAAATCAAAATTTCTTTTATAATTAATTTTTTATACTGAGATTAAAATATTTTATATTTTTAAAATATTAATTTATATTCTTACTATAATTTTCATGTAAATTTTAAATTAAACAAATTTAAAGCTAAAATCAAACTTTAATTATTTAAATAAATATATAAATTAATAAATATAAAAAATATAATTATTTTATTATATAATATAATATAATAATTAAATAAATAAATAATTTATAATAAATTTTATTATTAATAATTTAATTTATATAATATAAAAATTATATTAAATATATATAAACATATATCTATTATATTTTTTTTATAAAAATATTTTGTAATAATTAATTATTATATTAATAAAATTTCTCCCTTAAATTTATTAATAAAAAAATTAAATTTTATAAATATTTTTTTTATTTAATTAAATAATTATTTAAATAAAATAAATTAATTAAAAATTATATTTATTTATTTAAATTAAATAAAAAATTAATTTTTTTTTATTTTTATATAATTAATATTATTATTATTAATAATATTATTACTATTATATTTAATTTAATTAAATAATTATATTAAATTTAAATAATTATAATTTATAATAAAATAATAATTTATAATAATAAAATAATAATTTATAATAATAAAATAATTAATAAAATAATTTAATTATAAAATAATAATTATTAAATAATAATAATAAATAATTAAATATTAAAAATAATAATCTTTCTTTTTTTTTTTTTTCTACTTAAAAAAAAAGAAAGAATATTATTTTATAATATATTTTATTTTATAAATATATTATTAAATAATAAAATATATTTATTGTTAATATAATAAATAATTAATATATACTAATAAATCTTTAATTTTATAATTTATATAAATATGTAATTATTCTATAAGTTTATTTTCTTCCGAATATATCTTTATATTAATTAATCTATAAATGGTTATCTATTATACTTTTAAGAGATTTATATTAACTATTAATTATAAGATATTTATTATATAAATATATAATTAATTATATATAAATAATTATATATTTATATTATTATATATATTTAAATTATTATATTATATACATATTTCTTATTTTTTAATAAATAATATTAAATTATTAATTTACTAAATTTTTATTAAAAACTAAAATTTCATCTAATAAATAAAATTAAATTTAATTATAATTTTAATTTTAAACCATTAATTTAATTTTATAATTAAATAA